AATTACTTAATAATCTTAGCAATTGCACCGATATGCTTTGCTTATTCGGAATAGAAAATGAACTATTCCAGAAATTTTACATTTTTCACATTTTTCATTGAATGACTATTCATCTATTGTTATTGTATTTTCATGTAAATAGAGGCCAGAAGCTCTATGGAAAAATCGTGGTTCAATTTGATGTTTTCTAAGGGAGAATTAGAATACAGATGCGAGCTAAGTAAATCAATGGATAGTTTTGGTCCTATGGAAAAGACTAGTATAAGTAAAGGCCGGGTTATATATGATACGGATAAAAACCTTCATGGTTGGGGTGAGCATTCTAGTTATTACAATAATGTTGATCCTTTAGTTAGGGCTAAGGACATTTGGAATTTCATATCGGAGGACACCTTTTTTGTTAGGGATAGTAATAGGAATAGTTATTCTATATATTTTGATATTAAAAATCAAAAATTTGAGATTGAAAATGATTTGAGTGGCTTAGAAAAATTTTTTTATAGTTATCGTAATTCTAGTTATCTGAATAATAGATCTAAAAGTGACAACGATCTCCACTATGATCCTTACATTAAGGATACTAAATCTAATTGGAATAATCATATTAATAGTTGCATTGACTCTTATCTTCGTTCTCACATCTGTATTGATAGTCACTTTTTATTTTTAAGCGAAAGTAACAATTCCAATGAAAGTTACATTTATAATTTCATTTGTAGTGAAAGTGGAAAGATTCGTGAAAGCAAAAATTACAAGATAAGAACTAATATGAATCGTAGTGATTTAACGAGTTCTAAGGATTTCGATATAACTCAAAGCTACAGTCATTTGTGGATTCAATGCGAAAATTGTTATGGATTAATTTATAAGAAATTTTTGAAATCAAAAATGAATGTTTGTGAACAATGTGGATATTATTTGAAAATGAGTAGTTCAGATAGAATCGAACTTTCGATTGATCCGGGTACTTGGAATCCTATGGATGAAGACATGATCTCTCTAGATCCCATTCAATTTCATTCGGAGGAGGAACCCTATAAAAATCGTATTGATTCTTATCAAAAAAAGACAGGATTAACTGATGCTGTTCAAACAGGTACAGGTCAACTAAATGGTATTGCGGTAGCACTTGGGGTTATGGATTTCCAGTTTATGGGGGGTAGTATGGGATCCGTAGTCGGCGAGAAAGTCACTCGTTTGATCGAGTATGCTACCAATAAATTTTTACCTCTTATTTTAGTGTGTGCTTCCGGAGGAGCACGAATGCAAGAAGGAAGTTTGAGTTTGATGCAAATGGCTAAAATTTCTTCGGTTTTATATGATTATCAATCAAATAAAAAGTTATTCTATGTATCAATTCTTACGTCTCCTACTACCGGTGGGGTGACAGCTAGTTTTGGTATGTTGGGGGATATCATTATTGCCGAACCCAATGCCTATATTGCATTTGCGGGGAAAAGAGTAATTGAACAAACATTGAAAAAAGCCGTGCCTGAAGGTTCACAAGCAGCTGAATCTTTATTTCGTAAGGGTTTATTGGACATAATTGTACCACGTAATCTTTTAAAAGGTGTTCTGAGTGAATTATTTCAGCTCCATGCTTTTTTTCCTTTGAACCAAAATTTAATCAAATAGAGCCAAATCTTTAGTTTATCAGAATCAAAAGAAACCCCTGAAAAATTCATTTTTCTTTGGTTCATGACCTAAGATTGAATTATAGAAAGAATCATGCGAATAATTTTTTTTTATCGATATTATTGTTTACTACTCAGTAAACCTCTATTAACAAGATAAAAAGTGAATTCTTCCTTTGGGGAAGTTCAAATTAGATCAGACAAATAAAAAAAGTTCATTTTCCTCTCTTGCTTGCATATGTCTAGATAATTCAAATATAGAGAGTCTTGCATCTCCCGAAAATTCTATTTTTACCCTGTTGTTGGATCAGATTCTAATCAATTTTTCGGAATTTTGTAATCGAATAAATTCTTTCTTTATTAATTAATATTAGAAGACAAAAAAGAACAAAAAAAATAATAAATCTAACAAGTGGATTATCATACATATATTTCATTTAGAAAGATGAATAAGTCCATTTCTTTAGTTTGACTTTTCTTGTGCCTATTCTATTTCTATTAGTTTCCATATTAGTATTAGATATATATTTACTTAAAGATACTTAGTATAATTATATAACATATATAATAGAAATAATACAAATACAAGATATTCTAAGATATCTTTAGAATTAAGAATATAACAATAACAGGTACAAGTATTAAATTGAGGTACCCATTCTATGACAACTTTCAATAACTTACCCTCTATTTTTGTGCCTTTAGCAGGCCTAATCTTTCCGGCAATTGCAATGGCTTCTTTATTTCTTCATATTCAAAAAAATAAGATTGTTTAGATCTGATGAGACCTAATCTTAGCCCCCCCTTTTTTTATTTTCAAAACTTCGATTCGATAAGACCCATTTGTTAGAATATTGTATAACACATAGATTCCTACAAACATAAATAAAAAAAAAACTCTTATGCATGTGTAAACATATTATATAGGGAAATAAATTTTCGCTATTTTAAAAAATGGATCATCATCGGGCCGATGTATGAAATTCAAGTCAATGTATTTATTTGTATGTATATATCTATAGGGGATCATATGAAGGAAGGAGATGTTATTAGTTTAGATATAACTAATTCTATGAATTATTCCTAAAGGAAAGGTTCACAACAAAATAGTACTAGTTGATGAAAGTTACTTTGAAAACAAAAAAAGAAAAGTCATATTTTTTCAATTCCAAAAAATTGTACAACTGGATCTAATATATATGAGTTGGCGATCAGAATCTATATGGATAGAATTTATAACGGGGTCTCGAAAAACAAGTAATTTATGTTGGGCCTTTATCCTTTTTTTAGGTTCGTTAGGATTCTTATTGGTTGGAACTTCCAGTTATCTTGGTAGAAATTTGATATCGTTATTTCCGTCTCAGCAAATCATTTTTTTTCCACAAGGGATTGTGATGTCTTTCTATGGGATCGCGGGTCTCTTTATTAGTTGCTATTTGTGGTGCACTATTTTGTGGAATGTGGGTAGTGGTTATGATCTTTTCGATAGAAAAGAAGGAATAGTACGTATTTTTCGTTGGGGATTTCCTGGAAAAAGTCGTCGCATCTTTTTACGATTCCTTATGAAAGATATTCAGTCCATCAGAATAGAAGTTCAAGAGGGTATTTATGCTCGGCGTATCCTTTATATAGAAATTCGAGGTCAGGGGGCTATTCCTTTAATTCGTACTGATGAGAATTTGACTACACGAGAAATTGAGCAAAAAGCTGCCGAATTGGCTTACTTTTTGCGTGTACCAATTGAAGTATTTTGAAATGAATTGAAGACTAAATGCTTTCGCAGCAAAAAGAAAAAAACTCACGAATTTCTTTCTTTTTTTTTCAATATTTTGAATTGATACCGTAGACATTAGATACGGATCGATCCTATCTTCGAATTTAAACAATATCTTTTTCTTCATTCAAATTTGAAGTGTATTCTTAATCTATTTCTCTATTCTTTATAGATTCAAAGCAAAGACGAAGTATTGAATCATAAAAAGATTCATAGGCTCAATACATTCTATTCTAATTGGAATAAAAACTCATGCTTGATAGAAATATTAGAATCAACAAATGAGGTAGGTTCATTAACAATTCACAGATTCAAAATGGCAAAAAAGAAAGCATTCATTCCTCTTTTCTATTTTGCATCTATAGTCTTTTTGCCCTGGTGGATCTCTCTCTCCTGTAATAAAAGTTTGAAAACTTGGATTACTAATTGGTGGAATACTAGACAATGCGAAACTCTTTTGAATGATATTCAAGAAAAGAGTGCTCTAGAAAAATTCATACAATTAGAGGAACTCTTCCAGCTGGATGAAATTATAAAAGAATACCCAGAACCCGATTTACAAAAATTTCGTCTAGGAATCCACAAAGAAACGATCCAATTCATCAAGATACACAATGAGTATCGTATCCATACAATTTTGCACTTCTCGACAAATCTAATCTCTTTCCTTATTCTAAGTGGTTATTCCTTTTGGGGTAAGGAAAAACTTTTTATTCTGAACTCTTGGGTTCAAGAATTCCTATATAATTTAAGTGACACAATTAAAGCTTTTTCGATTCTTTTATTAACTGATTTATGTATCGGATTCCATTCGCCTCACGGTTGGGAATTAATGATTGGTTATATTTACAAAGATTTTGGATTTGCTCAAAATGAGCAAATTATATCTGGTCTAGTTTCTACCTTTCCAGTCATTCTTGATACAATTTTTAAATATTGGATCTTTCGTTATTTAAATCGTGTATCTCCTTCACTTGTAGTGATTTATCATTCAATAAATGACTGAAAAACGATTCACTGATCCAATTCTAATCTTTATTACCTTATACATAACCAAAGTATTCAAAGTCGTATTTACTTTACTCTTTTTACCCATGAGGGGATTCCTTCTACTTCTATATATATATTTATATATATTTCAGCAAAATTTTTTTATTTTTTTAGTAAATGTAAATAGCAAAATTGTGGATAGGGAAGTATATTAGCGACCTACCTAACCTTATTGTAGAAGTTTTCGGGATAAATGATTGGACCATGCAAACTAGAAATACCTTTTCTTGGATAAGGGAAGAGATTACTCGCTCCATATCTGTCTCACTCATGATATATATAATAACTTGGGCATCCATTTCAAATGCATATCCTATTTTTGCCCAGCAGAGTTATGAAAATCCACGAGAGGCAACTGGGCGTATTGTATGTGCCAATTGCCATTTAGCTAATAAACCCGTGGATATTGAGGTTCCACAAGCAGTACTTCCTGATACTGTATTTGAAGCAGTTGTTAAAATTCCTTATGATATGCAACTGAAACAAGTTCTGGCTAATGGTAAAAAAGGAGCCTTGAATGTGGGAGCTGTTCTTATTTTACC